AATCAGGAATGCCCAAGGAATTCCAAGAATTCTTGTTATACATTTGTTCCAAGTCTCAATCCTCTTTTCGAGATTCATCGATATTGAATCAATCGAACGCACTTCTAACACCTGTTCCACTTTTGGAAGACCTTGCGTTATATCACCAGATCTTGATTTTTCATATATAAATGTAACTAATGTATCTCCTTCGTAAAGTATTTTCCCATAATGTCCATGAACAGTTGCTCCTGGAGTAGCCAAATAAGGCTTAGCTGATCGTATTACCACAGAATCAACTTGAAGAATTAGAACTTGACCCGATTTTAAATGCGGTCCTTTTTTGGCTATACATACATTTTCACAAAGAAACTGCCCAAGACTAACGATTGTAGATGTCTCTTCACAACAATTGTAATGCAGAAAATACCAATTCAAATTGAATGGATTCAAAATGATGTTACTGCACGAATAGGGATTATAAATTTTACCTTTTTCATCCAGTAAATAATATTTAAGTATTTGAAAAATCTGTTTTAAATTGTCAAGTTGCAAATAGTTAGTTACCAAGATTTGATTATGGGTTATTAAATCGGAAAATAAATCAAAATTATAAATTGGAAAGCCTGTTCCTAAGGGGCCCAACGGATTCCTAATTGGAATTAGGGGGTCCTCTTTGATTGATTCTTTTATCACATTGGGAGATTTTACATCGTTGAATGGGCCTGTTCGAAAACAATTGGATGATGACAAAATTATCAAAGATTGAGATTCCTTATTTCGATTCAATAACGTATGAATAGTTCCTTGATTTGGATTAAGGGATTCTTGAATCCTTGCCTTGGAATAGGAATAAATGGAAGAAAACGGATTGACATTAGCGCGATCTGATCCATTCTCAGAGATTAATCCTGAACCCGACAGATCATTTCTTTTTCCGGTATACAAAATAGGTGACTTCGCTAAGTGGATTCTTAGAAAATCTCTAATTAAACCATTTGTCCTTATTTCAACAAAGGAAGCACAGGCCTTTTCGATCTTTTTGTCTTGGTCCCAATTCAACACTAAACAAGTCCGAACTAATTGAATACTTGTGTCCCAAATTTCAAGAATTGGGTCGTAATAAAGGATATAGTTAACAACTCGAAGTTGTAGATTATCACTTTCTTGCAAGAGATCCGGTGGGAAAAGTCTTCCTAAATTTATACCATCCGTTTTTTTATATGGGACTACAGGTTGAACCAAAACAAAATATTTTTTTTCATACCTGGAAAGTTTCATTCGTTGGATATAGAGCCAATTTTTCAATTTTTTGTATTCTTTGGAATTTTGTTTTCCCCCTCCTGGTGGTATCAATCGGAATGCCTTGTTTGTCTTTCCAGGAAAATGGATATCTCCAGAAAAGATTATTAGTTTCATTTTTTCTGCTTTTTTCTTCACTCGGACCAATCCACCTACCCGACTTCTTCTATTTATAGTGATTTGTGTATCTATCCCAATAATACTATTGTGCCGTACCATTATGGAACAAGATTCGGCCAAAATGTGGACTTCCACGGGAATAAAAAAAAACGGATTTACTTCCTTTTGGTATTTTGGCCAAAATACCTTGACTCCTCGATACTCAATCAACTCCTCTTCATTAACGATTGAATTCAGTTCTCTAGTCTCATATTTAGTAAGTCCCGAGCTCTTTCTTATATATCGAGGATCGTCGAAATAAGCAAGAATACTATTTCTACGGAGAATACCATTTCGGGGGATTTCTATTGAGATACCTGAAGAAGGTATTAATTGGTTCTCGCCCTCTTGAATCGATTCGAATGGGATGATGACTCTATTTCTTCGCCTCTTTGCCAATAAATCCGAATTCCCCTCGAGAACGGCCGGATTTCTGAGATTACAACGACCGGTACATGTCATTCGATTAAGTTCTGAATAATCAGGAATCCTATCTCCTTTTTGATTTTTACCAGAAAAATACGAACTAAAAAATTTGTGTCTCACTTGATTATTAGTTACTGAGGGGTTAGAAATATATCTTCGCTTAACAGAAAGAGAATAAGCGTTCATTTGATCTTGATCCTTGTGGATCGAACAGGGGTCTGGACTGGATCTCCAGGGCTCCCCTAATAATATCCATAAATGACTTGTTTTTGGTAAGAGATGAATATTACCATATGTAAATTCAGGTGCATGGTACACATCGGTATTCCAGTGCATTTCGCCTTCTGAGTCAGAATAAATATGTTTTCGAACCTTCTCTTTCAAATTCAAAGTGGATGTTCTCGCGCGAATCTCAGCAATGACTTGTTCTGATTCTACATATTGATCGTTTTGAACTAAAAGAAAACTTTTGGGCGGAATACACACATTGTGTATAATATCTTCACTTTCAATAGTTACATACAAGTCTCTAGAACATAGAAAAGCAGGATGTCCATGACGTGTACGTGTCGGATGAACCAAATCCTCATTGAATTTTATTTTTCCATTAGAAGGGGCTCGGACATGTTCTGCAGTACCCCCTGTGAATACTCCGCCGGTATGAAAAGTTCTTAATGTTAATTGAGTACCTGGTTCTCCAATAGATTGACCTGCAATAATACCTACAGCTTCTCCCAATTCGACCAGGTCGTCGTGAGCTGGGCTTCGGCCATAGCATAGTTGACAAATCCAAGATGTACTCCTACAAGTAAAGGGGGTTCGAATAGAGATTGGTTGTGCTCTAAAAGTTATGAATCTATTAACAAGTCCAACCCCAATATCTTGATTTCTAGTAGCAATGCATCGCGAACCTATATATATATGATCCGCTAATACACGCCCAATTAATGTTTGGATAAAAACCCTGTCGGTCATCATTCCATTTCGAGGACTTACAGAAATACCTCGGACGGTGCCACAATCTGTTCGACGTACAACAATGTGTTGAACTACTTCAACAAGTCTGCGCGTGAGGTATCCTGCATCTGATGTTCGGATAGCAGTATCCACAACTCCTTTACGGGCTCCGTAGCAAGAAATAATATATTCTGTTAAAGAGAGTCCTTCGCGTAAATTGCTTTGAATGGGTAAATCAATCATTTGACCTTGGGGATCCGACATTAATCCTCTCATACCTACTAATTGATGTACCTGAGATGCATTTCCTCTGGCTCCCGAAAAAGACATTATATGGACTGGATTAAAAGGATCGGTCATCCGAAAATTAGGATTCATTTCTTGTCGCAAATATTCACTTGTGGCATACCAGATCTCGATCGATTGACGTAATTTTTCTACCGCGTGTACATTCCCATAATGATGGTGTTTTTCCAAAATAAAACTTTGTTGTTCAGCGTCTTGAACTAGCCATCTTTTAGAAGGTATTGTTAAAAGATCATCAATTCCTAATGAAATGGATGCGGCGGTAGCTTGTCGGAAACCCAGAGTCTTTACTTGATCCAGGATATGTGATGTATATCCTATTCCATAGTGATCAATAAATCGGCTAATAAGTCGTTTCATGGCAGTTCCGTCTATCACTTTATTGTGAAAGACCTGAGTGGGCCGTTCTGCCATCAGTACCTCCATATTGCGCTGAGTAGAATTTGACAATGGGTTTGAGTCAGTGATTGGACAACTTCCTTTTCTAGATCTTGATTCACGTAGAAATTCCGCAATTTTATAGTCCTAGTTAACCCGGCGAGACTCGAATTCCCGCTGGTAGCATAGAATTACAACAGCCCTGCCAAAACCCCTGTATGGCTTCTTCTATTTCTCGATAAAGAGAAATATGCCCAAGAGTGGTTCGAATATATATATAAAGAATTTCTTTTTTTATACTTCTTACTATTAGATAGTGTCCATAAATCTCATAATAGGTCCCCAAAGATTCATAGTGAATTTCAATGGGAGCTTCTCTTGCAGCAATAACGCGTTGATCTAGTCGCCACCGCAGCCACAAAGGACTACCTAAATTGATTCGTTTTTGCCGAAAAGCTCCAATTGCATCATAGGCGTTACAAAAAAACGGTTCTTTTTTTTTTGTATACTTATAGTTATTATCTTCATTTTGATAGTTTCTACCATTACACGGATTATACCTATTTACACAAATACCCCGACGATTTCCACTCGTTAAGACATAGAGTCCACTAAGCATATCTTGAGTTGGTGCAGAAATGGGATCTCCAATAGTTGGAGACAAAAGATTCATATGAGAAAACATAAGTAAACGTGCCTCTGCTTGAGCCTCCAAAGATAAAGGCACATGAACAGCCATTTGATCCCCGTCAAAGTCCGCATTGAACCCCTTACAAACTAATGGGTGTAAACAAATAGCGCGCCCTTCTACTAAAATGGGGAGGAATGCCTGTATGCCTAATCTATGCAGAGTAGGCGCTCTATTCAGCAATACAGGATGGTCATCCAGAATTTCTTGAAGTATTTCCCATACAATGGTTTTTTTTTTACGAATTTGACTCTTAGCAACTCCGATGTTCGAAGCAAGATGTTTTCTAATTAGGTCACGAATTACAAATGCCTGGAAAAGTTCTATTGCTATTTCGCGAGGCAATCCACATCGATGTAATGAAAGTGAAGGGCCCACGACAATTACTGACCGCCCTGAATAATCGACGCGTTTACCAAGCAGAGTCTCGCGAACTCTTCCTTCTTTGCCTTCAATTACATCTGAAAGCGACTTGTAAACTCTATTATGATCATCCCTCATTGGTTGTCCGCAGATTCCATTATCAAGAAGTGCATCCACTGCTTCTTGTAGCAATTTTTCCTGAGATATTATTAATTCTTCTGGCGTAGCTATACTTGTTGTTAATAGATCTGTAAGAGTATTATTCCGATAGATAATTCTTCTATAGATTTCATTAATATCCGAGGTCACCAGTTTATCCTCATCTATATGATAAATTGGTCTCAACTCAGGAGGAAGAACTGGTAATAGACACAAAACCATCCATTTTGGTTCTATATTTGTTCGAATAAAATGCTTAGCCAATTCCATACGTCTAAGCAAAAAATCCTTTCTTCTTCCAACTTTTCGATCTTCCCATTCATTCCCTGTGGGTTCCTCTTCCTCCAATTCTTTCCATTCTACCAATGAATAATCTATAATAATTCGTAAATCTAGATTGGCTAATTGTTGTCTGATAGAACCTCCCCCGGTAGACATCTCTCGATTTCTAAATGTATCGAAGCTCCGGGTAGTAAAAAAAATTGGGATCCTGTATTTCCAGGGTTGGATTTCATATTCCAATAAACCCCGTAATCGTAAAAAAGTGGGTTTCTTATCTATGGGCCTAGCAAAATAAAAATTGGGATAGGATCTCCCCCCCTCAAAATCGGACGTGAAAGTTTACTCTCATCCGGCTCAAGTAAGTCAAATAAAGAAAAAAAGAAAAAGAAAGGAGTTCTCCCTTTCAAATTCTAGAAAACTCCAAAAAGATCTACTCCTTACTCAAGTTTCCAGTGAAGACCAAGCAAAACCTCATTTATTGCGTCTTCCTTATTATTTTTATTTTATTTAGATTTTTTTTATTTATGAAGTCTTTATTCAATTCAATTATGACATAAATGAAATGTGAAATTCTTGAGTAGTCTACTTCCCCTCGAATGATGAATCCCATAATTCTTAATTAAAGAGTACCTTGGAATTCATAAGGAATTTACTTGTCTATGTACTGTTCCATTCGATCTTTTAGGTCCCGATTTCACCTCGACGGTTAGGTTACGATGCCCTCAAAGTCTATATGCGATAGATAGACTCTTGTAACCATGACATCTTTTCTATTTGCTACTTGAACATAATTTCTTTCTAAAAAAAGGAACTGCTTAATTCCACAAAAGAAAAAGTCTTTTTTTTACGAGGTATAACTATAAATTCTTATGAAATAGACCATAGATCAATTCCCTTTTTTGGGAGCGTCTTGAATACATCCCTAATTCTGAGCTTCATGTTACTCCTACCAAGAAACATGTCAGGTACAGGGCATCCCGATTGCATTAAATGGGATGACAGTTTATCATTTCAAATCTGTAAAATCAGAATTTCGATCAAATCACACACCGCAGTATACTAGGTCTTCTAATTCGTTAAGAGGTTTATCTAAAAGATTCACAATATAACTAGGAAGGCGTTTCAAATACCACACATGCATTACGGGGTATGCGAGTTTGATGTAGCCCATTTGATATCTTCGTATCCGAGAATCAACAAACTCGACTCCGCATTGTTCACAAAATTGCGGGTCTTCCTTTTCATCTCCGATTACTCGATAATTTCCACAAGCACAAATTCCACTTTTGATAGGTCCAAAAATTCTTTCACAAAATAATCCATCTTTTTCTGGTTTATTGGTTTTGTAATGAAAGGTATAAGGTTTTGTCACCTCTCCAACTATCTCGCCATTAGGCAGGATTTTTTTGGACCAAGTACTTATTTGTTCAGGAGAAACTAATCCAATTCGGAGTTGTTGATGTGTATATCGATCGATCATAGAAGAAAACTTCTGCTTGATTTCGATTAAGCTTCCTTCCTATTAAGCTGGAAAGTCTTCTCAGAGACAAGAAAATGGTTCAGTTCCAGAGCTAAAGATCGTAGTTCTCGAACGAACAACCGAAAAGATTCTGGAGCATCCTCAGGAGTCGGTATTCTTCCTCCAAAGATTATAGTACCAAGTACTTCTTGGCGAGCTCTAATATGATCAGATTTATAAGTAAGCATCTCTTGTAAAATATAAGCAACGCCAAACCCCTCTAAAGCCCAAACCTCCATTTCTCCTACCCGTTGTCCCCCTTTCTTGGCCCTTCCTTTAAGGGGTTGTTGCGTAAGACGTGAATAACGCCCACTGGAACGCCCATGGATTTTATCATCAACTTGATGAATTAATTTCAAAATATAAGGCTTTCCTATTATAACAGGTTGTTCAAAAGGATCCCCCGTTCTTCCATCAAATATTCTGCTTTTTCCTGGAGACTCAGGTTCAAATACCCATGGATTAGCTGTTTGCTTACTGGCTTCATATAATTCAGAAAACACCAGTTTTCTAGAAGCTTCTTGTTCATATCTCTCATCAAAAGGAGCTATTCGATAATGTCTGTCTAGCAAATCCCCCGCTAACCCGAGTGAAGATTCAAATATTTGTCCTACATTCATTCGTGAAGGTACTCCTAATGGGTTGAAGACCATGTCAACAGGTCTTCCATCTTGCAAATAAGGCATATCTTGTCTAGGCAAAATTTTTGAAACGATACCCTTATTTCCATGTCTTCCAGCTACTTTATCGCCTACTTTGATTTCACGTTTCTGTAAAATATATACACGAATACTTTCTGTTTTCTCTGTCTCATCTGTCTTAGAACTCTGGACCCATCTCACATCAATAACCCGACCCCTACCGCCTATAGGTAGTTTTAGACAAGTTTCTTTTGAAGTATATACCCTCATGCCAAGTATGGTTCGTAACAATCTATCTTCCGGAGCATACGATGATTCTTTCACCATTTGGGGCGTTAATTTACCTACTAAAATATCACCTGTTTCCACCCAAGATCCCAGCATTACAATTCCATTTTTGTCTAAATTTCGCAGTAAATGGACTTCTAATTGCGGTATTTCGTTAGTGACCCTTTCGGGGCCTTGGTTAATCTGAATTTCATATTTACGTATGTGAAAAGAAGTATAAATATCTTCATATACTAAGCGCTCGCTAATGAGTACTGCATCTTCAAAATTGTAACCTTCCCATGGCATATAAGCTACTAATACGTTTTTCCCCAAAGCGAGTTCGCCACCAACTGTAGCAGCACCACCCGCTAAAATTTGTCCCTTTTTAATGCATTTACCCCGCCGAACCTGGGTTTTTTGATGCATACAAGTATTTTTGTTGGAACGTTCATACATAACTAATGGAATCCTTAGAGTATCCCCATTACCTGATAAAAGGATCTTGTCAGTATCGGTATAAATAATCTTTCCCTCGCGTTCGGCTATAGCAAGAGCCCCTGAATCTAGAGCCGCCTGGCCTTCCAATCCAGTTCCAACAATGCACTTCTCGGACTGAGAAAGAGGGACTGCTTGACGTTGCATGTTAGAACTCATTAAAGCCCGATTCGCATCATTATGCTCGATAAAAGGAATGAGGGAAGCCCCAATAGAAAAATATTGGAAGGAAAAAATACTTCGAAGATGAACCTGTTCCCATGCAATAGTCAGGAATTCTTGACGATATCGAGCTGGAACAACTTGTTCTTCCTGAATATCCCGATTCAAGGCCAAAGAGTTTCCTGCCGCTACCATATAGTATTCATCTGTACCCGGTGATAAATAAAGCATCCGCGCCCCTTTTGATTTCTCGTAAATTTTATAAAACGGACTTTCTAGAGACCCCCAACGACCAATCCTCGCATGAATTGCTAAGGATCCAATAAGTCCAACATTTATTCCTTCAGATGTGTCAATTGGGCAAATGCGCCCATAGTGACTAGGGTGAATATCTCGTATTGGAAAAGTAGCAGTTCGCGCAGTCAATCCCCCCGGGCCCAAATAACTCAATTTTCTCCCATGAACTATTTGTGTCAATGGATTAGTTCGATCCAAAACTTGAGATAATGGGTGTAAACGGAAAAAAACTTTATAAGTATCTGTTAATGGAGTTGAATTTACCAAGTTCTGGGGAGTTGGTGTCCAGTTATGTTTAAGTGCTGCATATATATTTCCTCGAGCCATATTTTCTAAACGAACCAAGGCTAATCCAAATTGCTCTTGTAAAAGATCTGCTACAGAACGAATACGTTTATTTTGCAAATGATTCATATCGTCAAGTGTACCCATTCCAAATTTTATTCGAATCAAACGATCCGCGGCTGCCAATATATCTCGCGGTAACAAAAATGTATTGTTCTGGGGTATATCAAGGTTCAGTCTCCGATTCATATTTCGTCGACCAATCCCTCCCAATTCACATCTTTGTTGAAAGAATTTTTTTTGTAAATCCTTAGATAAGGATTCAGAAAATACCGGATCTCCCTCTACACAAGCAAATTGTTGATAAAACTCCAAAATAGCATTTTCTTTTGACCCTATTTTTTTTTTATCATTCAGAAAAGACAAAAATAATTCAGGATAACAAACATTCTCTAGAATTTCTCTTATATTCAACCCCATAGCTGATAATAGAACTAGAATAGATAGTTTTTGTTGCCTACTCACACGAACCCATATCCTTGCTTTTCTATCAATCTCTAATTCTAATCTTCCTCCCCAATCTGATATTATCGTGCCAGTATAAACCGAAATTCCGTTATCGTTCAATTCTGACTGGTAATAAATACCGGGACTTTGCAATATTTGATTGATCACAATTCTATATATTCCATTTACTATAAAAGCTCCCAGAGAAGTCATTAGAGGGATCTTTCCTATCAAAATTGTTTGTTCTTGGATATACCTACGCCTATCGTTTTTCCAAATGAGTCTCGCGGATACATATAATTCAGAAGAATATGTGAGTGATTCATACACAGCGTCTCTTTCCTTTATCAGGGGTTCTACCAATTGATATCTTTCCAAAAATAATTCAAAGTCAATTTCTTGATTTGTATCTTCAATTTTTGGAAACTTAGAAAGTTCTTCTGTCAAACCCTGATCAATGAACCTACAAAATCCTTCGAATTGTATCTGATTAAATCCAGGTATTGTGGACATTGTGTCTATCCCGGATTATTTTGAAATTGTCAGTTATTTATATTCATCCATATTGATATTGAATTCAAAAAAAAAAAAAAGAAATACCATTTTGGCTGGCTCATTATCCATCAAATCCTATATATAGATCTAGCAATGATGTAATTTCGATTCTATGAATCTTTGACTGGAATCTATGAGATAAGTGGAATAAAAATTTATACTGAACTTAAACTTAATTTTAAGAGATGCAAGCGGAACGGAATTGATAAAACAGTCTTAGAAACAGAATTCTCCCACTTAGGCTTACTATGCTTTGGGATTTTTTTAGAATATTATATTAATTTAATATTATTTATTTTATATTTATTTTTATAGTATAATATAACGGTATTGATATTTTAATCTACTTGATTGATATTCTACTCTACTTGAATTTGAATATTGAATACCAGAAAACTATATGATATGAATATTTATTATTATTAACGCAGATATATCTTATTTATTTTATATCTATGTCTTCTCCGTTCTTTTATTACCCTCCTGTCCTGTTGTCAATTGACAGTATGACTTAGGGGTCAATATAATTTGACCGACCAAATCCTATTTTGGTAAACCATCTTGAATCTACTGCAGAGTGAAGGATCATGGATCCAACGCATAACCCTTTGTGAATGAGAGAGATAAAGATGAGAAAGACCAATGAAATAAAGTTTCAAGGTTATATAGTTTAATGGTAAAGTTTGATTTGATTACCATTAACTAACCCCCAGAATACTTAAGGAGTTTTTCCGTTTGATTTATATACTATGGATCTACTAAAGACGGATCTCGGCCTGAGTTATATTAAGTTAAAGTTAATAAGGTAACCCTACTAGGCCTTATTACCTATTATGTTTTTCCTATTCTATTTTTATATTACCTTACCTCAAGGTATTTTTCTTATTACCTATGGTATTTGTCTTATTACCTTACCCATATTCTAGTGCTTTTTGATTTGGCCGGCCCTCGGGACCTTTTATTTCTAGTTGATTTATGAAGGCGGCCGTAGGCCCCTATGGTCCAGTGGTTACGACCTCTCTCTTTCACGGAGAAAACGAGGGTTCAAGTCCCTCTGGGGGTGTACCAAGACTATAGGAGTGGTATTTTCTATCAAATGATCCGTAGCCGTATTTCTCAAGTCTGCCTGGTAGACGAAAGGAAGTTTATTATGGAACGTCTAAAAAATTTAGGCGTTGGGTCGATGCCCGAGTGGTTAATGGGGGCGGACTGTAAATTCGTTGACAATATGTCTACGCTGGTTCAAATCCAGCTCGGCCCAACAATTTGCCAATCTACTATCAGACGGTAGAACTCTCTTGTTCTTAAGAAATACCTTACCTGATACAAGAGAATAAAAAAGAATTCAAATTTTCTGCTAGATCTCTTCTTATTTCCCTGGGATTGTAGTTCAATAGGCTAGAGCACCGCCCTGTCAAGGCGGACGTTGCGGGTTCGAGCCCCGTCAGTCCCGACGGATCCAATAAGTACATCAATTCGCCTCTCCATTTTATGTGAAAGAGGGGACAGAGAGCATAATTGAATCCCGAAGAGGTTTCCTCTCTTTTTTTCAGGATTCTGTCAAAGAAAGAATAAACCCTAAACTAAAATTAAAATAACTAAAATAGTGAAGTTGATAGAATATTCCATCTTTTATCCCGCGCCTCATCTTTTTCATACTTCTTTGTCTTCCAAAGAAAATTGGATCATTAAAATTTAGAACCTAATTCCTCTCTTTTTGGGTTTTTATTTTTAATGGAAACGGATGGGTGGTTAGATGATACTTCAAAGAAGGATAAAAAAGGAATTTTTGCTCGGTCGGGAATCCAAGATTGGATTCGGTATGGATAAAGGATCTTCGTATGTTATACTATTCAATTCTTGACGACGAATTAATTTAATAGCTCAGATATTGTTATTCATGATATGATATTGATCCGATTCAAGATCATCGATAGGTAATGCATTCATTGAATTGACAGGTGAAAGATTTATCATCTCTATGGGATTAAATCCCGAGTTATTGTGAAAGTGAAATAAAAAAACGATGAGATTATGGAAGTAAATATTCTTGCATTTATTGCTACTGCACTGTTCATTTTAGTTCCTACTGCCTTTCTACTTATAATTTACGTAAAAACAGTCAGTCAAAACGATTAATTACTTTGAATGAAACTTGACTTCTGAATTCTTATCCATATTTGAAGAAATCAAAAGAAAAGTATTCTATTAAATGAAATCAACGGGCTATAATCGGCGGTATTCTATGAGATCCGAGAGTATGGTAAGAAAGAAATTTTTTTCTTATCATACTCTCTATTAGTGTTATAGTAATGTATAAAATAAAATTGTACTTGACTTTCTAAGAAAGTTGGTATACTATATTAGCTTCTATCTTCAATCTATGTAGTTATTAATCCATATATGGAATTGACGTAGGACCCGATTCTATTTCTTTGATACATCTATTTATTCCGATGAATCTGAAAAAATCGTTTTACTGTTATAGAATACATTTCTCCACTAGAATCTAAGGGAATTTTGAAATGAGTATTTTTTTATTTAAATTGAAAATTTTTTCAATTTAAATAAAAAATGCGTTGCAGAACGATCTATAAAACAATTGATACCGTTAACTAAATTAGGAGTGCTTCTAAAGTCCACTTCTTCCCCATACTACGAGTGAAAGGGAAAATGTAAAGACTACCATTAAAGCAGCCCAAGCGAGACTTACTATATCCATGTGAATTATATCCCTTATCTCTATGATAGAATTATTCCATTATTGCTCACTAATAATAGTAGAATGAATGGTCCAGAGTCAAAAAGGGATTCTGGCCGAACACTATTGATGAACCAGTCAAATAAATCCATTTCAAAAATTCCTATATGATATGATTTCTAATCGGGAAAGACTAAATACAAGTAAAATATACAATGACACTATAAGGGAATGTTACTAATGGAATGGAACATCTATTCTATCTAGTAATAAAAAAAAAGACCCATTCCTTTTTCTTGCCCTTCAAAGTAAAAGAAATTGCTATCTATTACATACTTTTATTTCCTATTTGATCTAATTCGTACCCTTTCCCGATTGTCTCTCTGAAAGAGTTGGGAGATAGTATATTATACTCTTGACGACGGGTCTAAAAAAAAAAAGAATTTTTTTGCACTTTTTTTTCTATAAACTATAAAAAAATCCATCCAATATAATCTTTCTTTGAATTTTAGATTCAAGGATTTCCAAGCTTTTACAAAATCCCCAGAACAGAATAAGACAGCAGAACAGAATAAGAGATTTAGATTCATTTGTTGATGAGGCGGCACCCGGATTTGAACTGGGGAAAAAGGATTTGCAGTCCCCCGCCTTACCACTCGGCCATGCCGCCAAAACGATACACAATAGGAAAAAAATTTTCTTTTTCGGTTGGATTACTAAACTTTAGTTTATTGTACTTGCATCTTGCATCCCTTTTTTAATCCTTTTTCTAAATCTAAATTTATGTATAAAAATTAGAAAAGTTTTTATCCTTTCTTATTGTATTTAATTTATTTATTGTAATGTATTTGATCTACCCCCTCGATTGATTGTATCGTATCTTCCCACAATGCCGAAAAACTTCCACTCACCTTTCTATTGAAAAATCAAATGTCTATTTTCGCTTAAAAAAGCCGAAATTTATGACAAAAGGGAACCATTAACTATTCGTTGACTGAGAATTCGTGACTTATTCTTGGATTTGAATCTAAAATTTGATTTCCCTAATGACATAAGAAAATACAAATGGATACATACTTAATTGATTCTTTTGAATCAAAAATCCTTCTCAATTTCTGGATTCTATTATAACAAAAATGATAAGTATATGTAAACCCCAGAAGGGAAATTTTTACACAGATACCAAATTGGCTATTTAGAGTATGTTGCCTATAAACAAAAAAACGGGAATTCATTGGAACAAAAAAAGGCCCGGCTGGGTATTGACCGGGCCAGGCCCAAAAAGCACTTCGAACAAAATAAAAACAAGAAGGTCTTCTTTTATATTCTTTATCTTTCTATTCTATTTGGATCTTTCGAGCATCTAAATGGAATTGCTAATTCTATAATAACGATAAAGAATATAAAAGAAATACTTTATTTAATCCTTACTTGATGTGTAATGTAACATAGTAATTATCTTTTTCAATTGGGAGAGATGGCTGAGTGGACGAAAGCGGCGGATTGCTAATCCGTTGTACGAGTTATTCGTACCGAGGGTTCGAATCCCTCTCTTTCCGTTTCCGTTGATGACTTTCCATTTTTTTTTTTCAATTTTTGCGAACCCCTTTTTCTTTTTTTTTCCTAATCCTAATTAAATTTAAATTAAATTTAAATTAAATATGTGGAATAGCTAAAATAAAATATAAAATATTAATAAAATTGTAAAATCAAACAAGAAAAACTAAATTTTTATTTTATTCTTCACGTCCAGGATTACGTCCTGGATCATTGGATAGGAATCCAAAAATGAAGAGAGAAACAAAGAATATTACTACTGTGTAAACGAAAAGTTTGAGAGTAAGCATTACACAACCTCCAAGATCATTTTTTGAAAAAGAAAAACGAGAAAAGATAATAGATCCTCCACTTTTATATCACATATCCTATTTTGACACCAAGAAATGAATTATAATTATAGAAATAGAAAAGAATGTTCAGAAATTCAAATCAAATGAAGTTGAAATTTGTAATAAGAGTCTTTAATTTAATTACCACAAATCACTTTCATACCCCCAATTAGATATTCTAAGGGACCCTAAGCTCATAAGGTATTTCCCCGAAAAAGGATTAAAATGGGGAAAGGAAATAGGGCGAGCCGGATTTCTCGCGACTATCCGAGAGTTTGAATCGAAGGTTCATACTGTCAGACTTATTTGATCTTATCAATTGTTATAATTTTTCTCGAATAAATCATGAATTTTCTAGGATAGTATTAAAGCTCTTATCGAAAACTTACAGCAGCTTGCCAAACAAAGGCTAAAAGAAAAAAGAACAGGGGTATAACTGGCATGACATCTACGATTGGATTCAAAAAAGCATAGGCTTCGGGCAATTTGGCGAAGAAAAGACTAGTCGGATAAAGGGCAGAATTAAGACAGATCAAACTAAAAATATTAAGCATAACAGACTTTTTTTTTCGTCGAAATAATTGCATTTTGATTGAGTTAAGGAAAAATGAAGAAAGTAAGGTAAACAAAAAAATCCTTCTTTTTTTTTTCTGCTCAATCAAAAATCCTCCAATTCTCAAAGGAGAATAGAAGAAATCATACTTTCATACAATATCTTAATTGAATTATATGTAATGATCAATAAATTCAGTTGAATTCTAGATATACACATGCCAAAATCCTAGCATGAATCTATAATAGATTCTATAAAGATAAAGAAAAAAGAGTTTCTCTAGATAGTTGGACTGGAATTGACGAAGACTTAATATCAATATTATTCTTTATTAGTATTAGTGTCCAATAAAAATAGAAATGGGGCGTAGCCAAGCGGTAAGGCAACGGGTTTTGGTCCCGCTATTCGGAGGTTCGAATCCTTCCGTCCCAGAGCGTATCCATTGTATCCTAATATTTTATTTGTTTTTTGTTCAAGGAGGTTCTGTTTCAAGGTCTAATATTGCATAGAATATTATATTAATATTATTCCTCCTTCTTTTTTGATTTTGAATGATTCTTTGCGGAAGCATATCTGAGTTTTTCACAAACTGAACTAAATCGAGTTCAAATGATATGCAAAAGTAACTGAACCCCTTTGTGACCCAGATAAAGCTAAGATGGGCCGTAGATCATAGTTGTAGAAAGATTACTTAACCTCATCAGGTTAAAAAAAAATATGAAATGAAAATACATATAAAAGAGGAAGCGCTTAACCTATAGATATGTATTCTTATCCTGTTTGAGTGACAATAGTGTTTCCCTTTTTGTGAAAAAGAATTGGCATCCCTAAAATATTAATATTTGATTTCTCAATTATCAATGATATGATATATATTTTCGATATTTTTTTTTTGTTTGATTTAGCTTATTTGCTTTACATCATCGACAATTCTATTCGATTTGCTTTACATCATTGACAATTCTATTCGAAAAGAAACAGAGATTTTTCTTTCTTATTTCTTATGATAATGATAATAAAAGGGAGTCTTTACTGTAAAACTTGACTCAAATAATGATGTAGAAGTTGGAAACTTTTTCAAGTATCAAGATTTGTAATGATTCCTTATGGGTTGACTCTTTGGGAAGTTGGAAATGGGCCGGTCTATCTTATTGAGTCACTTGAAGAGGCAGAGTAAAATCTAATTTATTTTTTCGTGTGATTTCTGTTAGTTATGTTATTTCTATATCTATTTAGTTTAGATTTCTAGATATTTCTGTTAGATATTTTTTTGAAATAGATATTTATAAAAAAACGTTCCATTCATACAAAAAAGCTGGGGTCTTGCTAATATTTCTTCAGAAAAATCTTTATTATCTATGTAGATAAGAAAAAATATAAATTACTTTGTCTCTGTACCGACTGAACCAATGACTATTCATGATTCCATAATTGAATCAATTCCGTACTGGTTCCAAATTAGAGGAATGTTATGGTAAAACTTCGTTTAAAACGATGCGGTAGAAAGCAACGTGCGACTTGAAGGACATGATCCGGTGTGGATTCTTTTTCTTACATCCACCATTTTTTATAGGAATGAAGGTGCTCTTGGCTCGACGTCATTTGTTCTATTCTACTAGAGCCCCTCTTTTTTTTTATTGGGTTGTAAGGGAAATAGTTCATGATGGAGCTCGAGTAGAAAGTATTGATTAATTTCTCAGGGGCAACGATCTAGGGTTAATGCCAATTCATAAATTGGAACAACTTCGTAAGTATATCTTCGATATCTTCGATATAGAAATCGAAAGGATCCGATTCGAGCAATTTTTCAATTCAAAAAATTTGTTGGAACGGCTAAAACTTTTTCGATACGCAGTGTATCGCGCACGAATCAACCGTCGGTATGATTCTTTGATAGAAAGAAATCGCAAAAGGGGTATGTTGCTACCATTTTGAAAGGATTAAGAAGCACCGAAGTAATGTCTAAACCCAATGATTTAAAACAAAGATAAAGGATCCCAGAACAAGGAAACACCACTTCAATTGTCTCACGGATCCGAATAACGAATCAAAATAGATTTTAAACGAGACAAAAAGGGTGGGTTAAAGACCACTCAAAAAAAAAATATATATATATTAAAATTAAATTAAAGATTTTTCTTTAAGATATTTGAGATATTATATTATTGAACTTGAGTTATGAGTACAAATGATTTTTTCTTCTTCAGGAAGTAAGCTAAATAAAAATGAGTGAAATTGAAATTATAGAATTTATTTTATTAATTTATTTTACGGATTCCTTTCCTATTTATTCTAATCAAATTTTATCCATAGATAAAACTTCGAATCATTTTTTCTCGAGCCGTACGAGGAGAAAACTTCCTATACGGTTCTAGGGGGGGGGGGGGTTCTTTTTCATCTACATCTATCCCGATGAGCCGTCTATCGAATCGTTGCAATTGATGTTCGATCTCGAAGAGAAGGAAGAGATCTTCGGAAAGTGGGTTTTTATGATCCGATCAAGAATCAAACTTATTTAAACGTTCCCGCTATTCTCTATTTCCTTGAAAAAGGCGCTCAGCCTACAGGAACTGTTCAGGATATTTTAAAAAAGGCAGAGGTTTTGAAGTAACTTTGCCCTAATCAAACAAAATTAAATTAAGGAAATAAAAACTAAGGGTAGGATAGTGATTTCTATATCATTTTGGATATCTTTTCTATACTATGTTTTTTTATTTCCTTTCTTGGTCTATTCGTATCTATTTCTCATTGCTTTTATAGAATCCTTTTCTATAGAATCCTTTTCTAAGGAAACCGTATTTGATTGATCCTCAAAAAATAGAAAATTATGGCATTACCTGTAATAGGGTGGTTTTCATTTGAACTCTAATACCAAGTAACAAACAAGGAATAGAAGTTCTTTATTCTATATGGATTCAATTTTTTTATTCTCCATCTAATCTAAAAACTCAAAATTTAGTATATAAATATAGGTATATGCAGTGCCAATCCAACACAAGTCCTTTTTTTTACTATTATTCAATTTAAGTTTTTTTATTTTTTCATCGTATTCTTTTCTTAACCTTTATGTTGACAACGTTGTATCGAACAAATATAATTCATCGTGATAAGCAGATCTATTTATTTCCGTCCCATGGGTTTTCCTTTTTATTTTTACTTGTTGATTCAAATGATGGGTTCGTTGGATTAGCTTTCATACCCGGATTTTTGATTGAAAAAGTGGATAACATAGAAATAGGGGATGTTCTACCATTTTTACATTTATTTATTTTTTTGGTCGGGCAATTTTTTATTTTTTCATCCGATTCTGATTTAGTCATTTTTATGTTCCAAATAGAGTAGAAAATTTAATAGAGTAGAAATTCTTTTTAGATTTTTTATTTCGTAGAGTAATGCTTTAATTTAAAAATTTTGTTTTATTCTGATTGTATCTACATACCCTTTTATATTTGGGTTGCTAACTCAATGGTAGAGTACTCGGCTTTTAAGTGCGGCTAGGATCTTTTACACATTTAGATGAAGCAAGGGATTCGTCCATACTATCGGTAAAGTTTGGAAGACCGCGACTGATCCTGAAAGGGAATGAATGGAAAAAATAGCATGTCGTATCAATTAAGAGTTATGAGAATATTTTATTCTTTCCGGCTTGGTACAAAGCCTTCTTTAAATTATTGAAAGGGAGCAAACCGAAGTCAATTTCAAGTTGGGTCGAATTAATAAATGGATAGGGCCCCACGGCTTCAATTAATTTCATTTTTATTATAGGGAAAGAAAAAGCAACGAGCTTTCATTCTGAATTTGAATGATTACCCGATCTAATTAGACGTTAAAAAAATATTAGTGCCCAATACGGGAAGGCTTTCTCCCAGGAAAAAATATTATTGATTTTTTAATGAATCCTAAATATTACCACTCCCCATTCTATAATGGAATAATGGAGATGTATGTGTATAAGAAACAGTATATTGATAAATCCATTTCCAAAATCAAAAGAGCGATTGGGTTGAAAAAAGTAAAGGATTTCTAATCATCTTGTCATCCTATAAGGAAAACGAACATAAAAACTTAAAATTAAATGGAAAAAGAGATGATAGAGAATCCGTTGATAAGTTTATCTGGATCCGAGGTATCTATTCGGTTTGTACTATAATACCTTGTTTTGACTGTATCGCACTATGTATCATTTATAACCCCCAAAATCCTCTACCTTTCATTTAAATAGAATTTCAAATGGATAAATTCCAAAGCTATTTAGGGCTAGATAGATCTCAACAACACTACTTCTTATATCCACTTATCTTTCAGGAGTATATTTATGTACTTGCTCATGATCATGGTTTAAATAGATCAATTTTTTTGGAAAATACAGGTTATGACAATAAATCCAGCTTACTTATTGTGAAACGTTTAATCATTCGAATGTATGAACAGAATCATTTGATTCTTTCTGTTAATGACTCTAAACAGACTCCTTTTTTGGGGCAGACCAATCATTTTTATTCGCAAATAATGTCAGAGGTTTCTTCAATCATTATGGAAATTCCATTGTCTCTGCGATTAATATCTTCCCTAGAAAGGAAAGGGATAGTTCAATCCGAAAATTTACGATCAATTCATTCAATATTTTCTTTTTTAGAGGACAACTTTTCACATTTAAATTATGTATTAGATATACTAATACCTTACCCAGCCCATCTGGAAATATTAGTTCAGGCTCTTCGCTATTGGATAAAAGATGCTTCCTCTTTGCATTTATTAAGATTCTTTCTCCATCAGTGTCATAATTGGGATAGTCTTATTACTTCAAATTCAAAGAAAGCCAGTTCCTCTTTTTCAAAATCAAAAAGAAATCAGAGATTCTTCTTCTTCCTATATACTTTTCATGTATGTGAATATGAATCCGGCTTCCTCTTTCTCCGTAACCAATCTTCTCACTTACGATCAACATCTTCTGGAGCCCTTATGGAACGAATTTATTTCTATGGAAAAACAGAACACTTTCCCAGGGCTTTTCAAGCAAATTTATGGTTGTTCAAAGATCCTTTCATGCATTATGTTAGGTATCAAGGAAAATCAATTCTTGCTTTAAAAGGGACGTTTCTTCTGATGAATAAATGGAAATATTAC